TTTGTTTTCCACATCGTTATTTCCTCCATTGATATATACAATTTATATGGGCATTTCGTCTTTTTGGTCCCATTTAACATATAATATAGTAAAAGAAAAGTCTTATATACGTATGAAATACGGAACGGAACCTGTCGTAAAAATAAATGAGTAGTTTTCGGGACTGCTCGGGAAGAGAGGAACGTTTTTTTATGTTTTAAGAAAAAATTTTATTTACTGGATAGTTGTACATTTCAATTTGAATTAGGGATTCCGTGTACAAGGTTCTTAACTGCATATGCATCTGATCATTTATGTATTACCATTTTAGATTACAATAAAAAAAGGAAGGAGATTTTTCAATGCGAGATCTAAAAACATATCTTTCCGTGGCACCGGTATTAAGTACTCTATGGTTCGGGTCTTTAGCAGGTCTATTGATAGAGATTAATCGTTTTTTCCCAGATGCGTTGACATTCCCCTTTTTTTGATTCTAGTTATTGATACGGTACCAAATAACGGAGATTCGAGATACAATTAAATATTTGTGACTAATCCTTTGCCCCCTTTTTCTCTTTTTTCCCTTTTTCCTTTTAGAATAAGAGGGAGGAAAGAGAAAAAAAGAAAGGGTGTATTCAACAGCTTCGAGACTTGGGTTCAAGTTTGAATTAAATAAATTATTCAATTCAAAAATTAACTAGGGATGGAGGTAGAATAAACAGGATGGGGCCTAGATCTAGGACAAGACTCTTATACAAGGTACTTAAATGTAAATGAAATACTGTGATTTGAATTTGAAATAAAGTTTAGAAATTTTTTTAGTATATTGATTGCAGCGAAATTTTTCATAATTGGATTTCAAGTTAATAACTTCTATTTATCCTTCCTTCCTTCTTCTTCGTTTCGGATCAAAAATAGACGAGTTGAGTAAATCAAAAATCCAAAGGGGGTTCATGGCCAAGGGGAAAGATGTCCGAATAACGGTTATTTTGGAATGTACCGGTTGTGTTCGAAACGGTGTTAATAAGGTATCAACGGGTATTTCCAGATATATTACTGAAAAGAATCGTCACAACACGCCTAATCGATTGGAATTGAGAAAATTCTGTCCGTTTTGTTACAAACATATGATTCATGGGGAGATAAAGAAATAGATCGAATCGAGCACATGTATGTAACCCTTCCAAGGAATGGTAAAAATGACATTCTATATATAACATAATTAAATATAAACAAACCAAATCCTATTTATTCTAATTCATTTTAGATCCGACCGAAATAGGATTTTCGGGATAAGGAATAAACTAAACAAACCATGGATAAATCCAAGCGGCCTTTTCTTAAATCCAAGCGATCTTTTCGTAGGCGTTTGCCCCCGATTCAATCGGGGGATCGAATTGATTATAGAAACATGAGTTTAATTAGTCGATTTATTAGCGAACAGGGAAAAATATTATCTAGACGGGTGAATAGATTGACCTTGAAACAACAACGATTAATTACTATTGCTATAAAACAAGCTCGTATTTTATCTTTGTTACCTTTTCTTAATAATGAGAAACAGTTTGAAAGAACCGAGTCGACCACCAGAACTGCGGGTCTTCGAGCCAGAAATAAATAGGCTTACTCTTTCTTCACTTGACTAAAAAAAAGTAAAATCCGAACTCAAACGCGGATTGGTGTTTTGTTCGAAAAATATGAAAAATATAGATTGAATTGTCGTGTCGTAAGAAAAAAAAAGAATCGGGCAAGAATAAATATTTTTTTTTGAGTGTGTTCATTCAGTTTTACTATTTTTTTATCATATTTTTTTCGACTTTACCCTCCCGGAGTTCATTCTCCGGGGAACTCCGTTTAAATTATTCCGGTGGATTCTTTCCAATCTACTTCTTTTATGATCTCATTGGAAATCATATAAAGACAATTTTTATTTGATATAGCTATTTGTGCAAGTATTTTACGATTAAGAAGCACCTGTTTCTTATATAGGTCGTGTATTAATCTACTATAACTATAGGATACCCCTATTTCACGAATTACTGCGTTTATTCGAGTGATCCACAAACGGCGAAAATTTCTTTTTTGCTTATCCCTATCCCGATGCGACGAAACCAAAGCTCTTATTTTCTGTTGAGTAATTGTTCGAGTAAGTCTTGAATGAGCCCCTCGAAAGCTTGATGCAAATAAACGAATTTTTGTTCTACGTCTCCGAGCTATATTTCCCCGTCTAATTCTGGTCATTGAATAAATGAAACTTTGACGAATAACTAATAGATTTCCTTTCTTTCAGTTATTCTTTTTCCCCTTCCTAGTCTATTAATAACAAAGCTTTTTTCCAATGTATAAACTAAAAATTCCAATGACTTTGGCTACTATAACCTTCCCGACCGCTATTTTTCTTTTTTCTAGACATTTCACTTCGAAATAAGAAATTTCATTTTACTAGGTATCAAAATATAATAAATAAAAAATATAAATGGATAAAGAAATAGTGGCTTCCTTCGTTTATATGGTTACTTCGTAAACGGTGAGGTTTTCTCTATACACCGGAGCCTTTACTTCATTTAATCAATGTTATTGGTAACTTGTATAGTTCACATTCTTTGGCTCTACCCATGAATTATCCAGTAATAGGTCTTTCACGATTAGATCTACTTACACAGTAACGGTATTTAATTATGAAAGTTGGCTGGGTAGCTAACCCTGTTAGTCCGTTCTTGCAAGAGGGGCCTAAGTTTTATGTTTTTATTTTTAAGTAGGATTTTCTCCGCTTAAAGGATAACCATTTGCTACCAATGGAGAATTGCTTCTCATCTTAAATTGAGGTGATTGGATTTGCACCAATGGAAACCATAAATTTCATACACAATAGAATGGATAGATTCTTTTTTTTATACTGAATTGAACGGACTTCTTTTTCTATTCTATCCTATTCCCCGGTACGGATCATTGATACTAGAAAAGGTTTTCTTTCTTTTTTATCCCAGCTCATGATCTGAACGAGTCGCACATACACCCTAGTACATGTTCCTCGACGCTGAGGGCATCCCCGAAGCGCGGGGGATTTTGTGACATTTCTGATTGGCTGTCTTGTATTTCTAATAAGTTGTTTAATAGTTGGCATGTTGAATCATATCATATAAATAATGGACTGGTTTAGATCGATCCTAACCTGATGATTTTTAATTACTTCTATTTAATTTTCTAGTAAATTCAGCAAAAATAAAAAATAGGAAATCTATAATTTGCGCGAAAAAAATCCGGGCTTTTCACTCAACCACCGCTACAACATCAACAATTCCATAAGCTTGGGCTTCTGTTGCTGACATAAAAACATCTCTTTCCATGTCTTCCGAGACAACCCATAAGGGTTTGTCCGTTCTTTGTACATAAACCCTTGTGAGGGTTTCACGCAGTTTTAGCAGCTCTTCCGCTTCCAGGATAAATTCTCCCGTTTGTGCCTCATAAAAAGAACTAGCAGGTTGATGAATCATTACCCTGATGGTATAACAAAAGAGGGGTTCCTCTATTTTGCATGATGAATAGAAAAGAAAGATAAAGAATAAAAATAAAAAAGATAGAATTGAACAACCACAACCGTACGGGCATCTTTTATGCATTGCATACGGCTCTATAATAAAATTGACCTTTACCTTCCATCAAAGAAAAAAATAGGATCTATCAGACCCAGATCGGTAAATGATCAAATTACCACCCTTCCTTTCGTAGGAGTTCAAAAATACTATGATGGTTCCGTTGCTTTATATATATTTATTATTATTAATATTATTTGGTTTGTCTGTGTTTCAGCAATCCCAAAGTTGCTTTTTGTAAAATTAAGGAAAAAAAAGAATCTTTTTTTTTTTTTATTTTCGAACTCTTTCAGAACACAACTAAGCCCCCGGTGTGAAAATAAAAAAGTTTGTGACGCTGAACTGGAATCTCCAATATAAAAAACAGGAAATACCTTTTATCTCATACTACTCTCTCGATACATAATCAAATGTTTTGAAAAAACAATAAAAATTGTTTTATTTTGATATCGAATTCAAAGTGCCATGCTATTATTACTTAATATTCATATGGCGAAGGCATAGTCTTTTTTTTTTCTCTCAAATAAAAACCTCATTGGCGCCGAGCGTGAGGGAATGCTAGACGTTTGGTAATTTCTCCTCCGGCCAAGATAAAAGATCCCATTGAAGCGGCTAATCCCATGCATATTGTCTGTACATCTGGTCGCACAAATTGCATTGTATCATAAATAGCCACTCCAGGGATAACCCATCCGCCGGGAGAGTTTATAAACAAATAGAGATCTTTGGTATCATTCTCTATACTGAGATATACCATAAGACCAATAAGTTGGTTCGAGATCTCGCTATCAACCTCTTGTCCTAAAAAAAGTAATCTTTCTCGATAAAGTCGGTTGATTAGGGTAAAATTATATCCCTTACGAACCGTACAGGCGCCTTTTGGTGCATACGGTTCAACAAAAAATTGCAAAAAAAAAGAATCAATGTGCAGATTCTAATCCTCTTTCTTTTTTTATATTCGTAGAAGGCTATTTCTGACTTCTAACGAAAGGACTTTTCTTCGATTTTTCAAAAAAGACAGGTTTTTGCTCCTTTTCATATAATATTCTTGTAATAGAAAAATAATAGAAAAGAAAAAAAAAAGAAGTCACTAAACTTATCGAATTAACTTCTTATTGATATATTGTTTCATCGAGATCTAATCCAAATCACAATGTCGTTTTCTTGTTCCTGAATGGGCCCTGTTAATCTTTTTAGGTTTATGCTCTACTCCGGGTAAAGATACGCCCGATTTTGATTTGTACATATAGGACAAATGATTCCATTACCACTTCTTTTTGTTATGACTTCCCCCCTTTTTCAATTTTTATGCCTTCCGCCAAAAATTTGATGTATTCATGCATATTAATATTACTCGATTGATTAAGAGTTTGAGATGGCTTCTCTTTACAAAAAGAAATCGTTTATGATACAAATAGTAATCATAGA